TCTTTCTTAGTAGCGGGGTCGGGGGAAAGAATAGGAAAGGTGATTTCACTATATTTCTGACCAGGAACAGGGCCTATGACAAGAATATTTTTTTGATTGGGGCGATAGCTCTGAAAAGACAGATTACCCATCTTTTCTTTTATCTCGGGGGAAATACGATCGGGAGGGGCTAATTCAAAACCCTCTGGTAAAATAAGAACAGCCCCCACATTCAAACCCCCTTTTTTACCATTAGCAAGAACCTGTTTCAATTGCCTATCATAAGGAATTCGAACAACTGCTTCAAATACAGTATCGGGAAGTACTGCTTGCGGAACCTCAATATCCACTGGTTTATTAGCTAAATGGCAATTGGCGCATACAATACGCCCAGTCGCTTCTCGTGGATTTTCATAACCCTGCTGTGCAAAAATGGGATATGCATTTGAAATGGATGTACGAGTTATTATATATATCATGAGCGATACGGAAATAGATCGAGTAATCTGTTCCTTTATCCAAGAAAAAGTATTTCTAGTTTGCATGGTCCAATCATTGATCCCGAAAATTTCTACAATAAATTGGGGTAGGTCACTAATGGAGTTTCCTATCCACGATTCTGTTATTTACTGGAATAATTTGACTCGATTAATATATAATATAGGAATATAGGATGAATCTCCGGGATGGGTATAAATATAAAGCGATTTTAAATGTTTTGCTTATGTACAACTGCAAAGTAAGAAACATTCTAATTGGATTAGGTAGATCATTTTTCAGTCATTCATTGAATGATAAATCACTACAAGTGACGGAGATACGCGATTTAAATAACGGAAAATCCAATATTTTAAAATTGTATCTAGAATGACTGGAAAAGTGGAAACAAGGCCAGATATTATTTGATCATTATGAACAAATCCAAAATCCTTGTAGACAAAGCCAATCATCAATTCCCAACCATGGGGCGAATGAAATCCGATACATAAATCAGTTAATAAAAGAAGAGAAAAAGCTTTTATCGTGTCACTTAAGTTATATAGGAATTCCTGAGCCCAAGAGTTAAGAACAACAAGTTCTTTATTACCCAAAAAAGAATAACCACTTAGAATAATGAAACAGATTATATTTGTCGAGAAGTGCAAAATCGTATGAATACGGCCCTCGTTGTGTATCTTGATTAATTGGATTGTTTCTTTGTGAATTCCTATACGAAGGTTTTGTAGATGTGTCTCCGAGTATTCCTTGATCATTTCCTCTAAGAAGAGGAGTTCCTCTAATTCTATGAATTTTTCTAGAATACTCTTTTCTTCAATATCATTCAAAAAAGTTTCGGATTGCCTAGTATTCCACCAATTAGTAACCCACGATTCCAGACTTTTTTGAAATAAGAGAGAAATCCACCAGGGCAAAAATACTATAGATGCAAGATATAAAAGAGGAGTGAATGCTTTCTTTTTTGCCATTTTTTTATCTGTGAATTGTTAATGAACCCATCTCATTCGTCAACTCTATGTAATCTAATATTTCTCTCACGCATCAATTCTATTACAAGTTATCGAACCTATGAATCTATTCACTATTTTTTCATTTGTGATTTCGTGGTTAGGCCTTGAATCTAGAAAAAAATACAGAAATAGACGAAAAATTCGAATGAATAAATAATCAAAAAATCTTGTTTCCCTATAGTCAAATTCGAAGTACATATCTACTTTCGATGAATGCCCCGAAAATTTAAATAATGAATATGAATATTATTCAGATTTTGAGACGAAAGAACTCCTTTTCTATCATTATATAAAAATATATAATATTTCGAAAAATTTTAACTGACTATGAGTAGTCAGGGATAGAATAATTGAGGGAATTTTCTGAAGAATATTGTGAAAAACGAGTGGCAAAAAACGACAGAAATTGGCTAGTTATCATTATAAGAGATCCAATCTTTTGGTCATTAAGGAACACAAAAATAAGCGTCGAAAAAATGACAAGATATGATCTATCTGAATCTAAAATATCAATTCCAACAAGTAAAAAGGGGGGATTTCCTTATTTCGAAATGGTTGATTATGAGATATTTCGATTTGTTTATTATTTTTTTATTGAATAGAGTTGTATATATTTCGATACATATAAAAGATCCCCAAAAGAGTTTTTTTATACTTGTTCCATATATGTCTGCTTTGACTCGAATGAATGTTCTGAAGAAACCTCAATTAAGTTATGTTCTAGAAAAAGAGGATTCTTGCGTTTTTGCCCGCCTGTTGAGAAAGCATTCATTTATCGGCTCATTTCTTAAAAAACTTCAATTGGTACACGCAAGAAATAGGCCAATTCAGCAGCTTTTTGTTCCATTTCCCGTGGAGTCAAATTCTCATCAGTACGAGTCAATGGAATGGCTCCCTGGCCTCGGATATCCATATAAAGGACACGCCGAGCATAAATACCCTCTTTCATTTCTATTCTGACGGATTGAATATCTTTTATAAGAAATCGGAGGAAGACCCGACGATTTTTTCCAGGAAATCCCCAACGAAAGATACACACTATTCCGTCTTTTATATCAAATCGATCATAACCACTACCTACATTCCACGAAATTGTGCACCACAAATAGGAGCTAATAAAAAGACCCGCGATCCCATAGAAAGACATCACAATTCCTTGTGGAAAAAAAACGATTTGCTGAGACGGAAATAAAGATATCAAATTTCTACCAAGATAACTCGAGGTTCCAACCAACAAGAATCCTAATGAACCTAAAAAAAGGATAATAGCCCAGCAGAAATTACTTGTTTTTCGAGCCCCCTTTATAGGTTCTATCCATATATGTTCTGATCGACAACTCATACTTGATCCCGTTGCTTTTTTTGGAATTGAGAGAATACCCCAAATGAATTTGACTTTAGTCCGTTTGTTTCCGAAGTAACTCGCATCAACTAGCACTAGTTTGATGTGAACCTTTAGGAGTAATTCATTAAATTGGTTAGATCTAAACTAATAACATACCCTTCTTATGATCTCACTAAAGATAGCCACATACATATAGATAGACCAACGTTACAGTTCAGCCATCCGCCGATTCGGGTCTATTTGAAAATAGCTAGAACATAGCATTTTCTGGAGACATCATAATTTTTCGGCGGAAGCCGCTTATACCATACCATATTTTGCTAAATGGATATCTGTGTTATGATACAAACGTCAATTTGAAAAAAAAAAAAAAAAAAAAAAAAAAATAGATGAGATTTTGTGCCATCGGCTCTAAACAATCTTGTTTTTTTGAACATGAAGAAATAAAGAAGCCATTGCGATTGCCGGAAATACTAGGCCTACTAAAGGGACCAAAACAGAGGGAAAGTTAAGAGTTGTCATAGAATGGGTACCTCGATTTACTATTTGTACCTGTTATTATTTTTTAGATTTTATATTGATTATTTATAATATAAAGATATCTTATTATATATCTTATTATATATAAGGATATCTTACTTATTATAATTTGATCATTCTAAATTGGAATGATTATTACTTAATATCTATAGATATAAGTATCTATCTAAGTGAGTATATAATGTAGTTTTTTATCTTTCTACATGAAGGATTTGAAAGGATATGGATGAGATATTATTTTCTTCATTTTTTGCTCTTGTCTTCGAATTTCATTTATTAAGCAAAAAGTTTCTTAAAAATGAATTAGATTCTACTTATTTAGATTCTATTTCTATTTAGATTGAAGGGTTTGTTAGAATCCCATCCAGCAGGGATTCTTATTCAAAATAGGATTATCGTAAGATATAGAAAGATAAAAAATTCTATATTTTCTAGATTTTAATTATATATGACGAGAAGAAGATATTTTTTTATTTGCCTAGTTTTACGAAAATAAGAATTTCATCTTTTATCTTGTTAATAGAGGTTTCTTGATCAATAATCAGGAATATAGAAAAGGGGGCGGGTTTTCGATTTTCTGTGACTTTTGATTCTTTATACAATTAGATCTTATGTCAACAAAGAAAACCCCATTCGTCTAATTTTGACTTGGATTCCGATAAACTAATTACTTGTTTGCTCAAAATAATTGAACTTAATGTTTTAATTTTGATTCAAAGGAAAGAAAGTGTGGAGTTGAAATAACTCACTCAGAACGCTTTTTAAAGGATTACGTGGTACGATTAGATCGAATAAGCCCTTCTGGAATAAATACTCAGCCGCTTGTGAACCGTCGGGTACTGTTTTATTCAATGTTTGTTCAATTACTCTTTTACCCGCAAAGGCAATGTAGGCATTGGGTTCAGCAATAATGATATCCCCCAACATACCAAAACTAGCTGTCACCCCACCGGTAGTAGGAGATGTAAGGATTGGTACATAGAATAACTTTTTATTTGATTGATAATCATATAAAGCAGAAGATATTTTAGCCATTTGCATCAAGCTCAAACTTCCTTCTTGCATGCGTGCCCCTCCGGAAGCACACACTATAATAAGAGGTAGAAATTCTTTAGTAGCGTATTCAATCAAACGGGTAATTTTCTCCCCGACTACGGATCCCATACTACCCCCCATAAACTGAAAATCCATAACCGCAATTGCTACGTTAATACCGTCTAGTTGCCCTATGCCTGTTTGAACAGCCTCGGTTAATCCTGTCTTTCTTTGATAAGAATCGATACGATTTTTATAAGGCTCCTCCTCCGAATGAAATTCAATGGGATCCAGAGAGACCATGTCTTCATCCATAGGCTCCCAAGTATCCGGATCGATCGAAAGTTCGATTCTATCTGAACTACTCATTTTCAAATGATATCCACATTGTTCACAAAGATTCATTTTTGATTTAAAAAATTTCTTATAATTTAATCCATAACAATTTTCGCATTGAACCCACAAATGCCTGTATTTTTGAGTTACATCCAGATCAGTATAACTTTCTCGTATAATTTGATCACTCGTTCTGGCATCCGCGTTTTTACTACTATTTCCACTTTCACCACAAATGGAACTAGAAATGTAATTGT